CTTACTTTAGGTCTTTTTTAAATAGATTTAACCGTTATACGGAGTGGGTATCTAGGGAATAGTTCCTTCAAAGTGAATTTTCCCTAGATACAGTTAATTTTTTATTTTTTATTCATCAATTCTGCAAATCTATAATATTAGATTGCGCGGAAAATAAATAAAAAAAGATGAAGTAATTACAATGGATTTAAAAAGAAAACTTATTCTTAGGTAAATCAATTGCAAATCGTTTCTTTAGAATGCTTAATATCTGGTTTACATCTTTTGTGCGAAAATTTTCAATTCTCATAAGATCTTCTTGACTGTTACTCAAAAGGTCCAATAATGTATGTATATTGGACCTTTTGAGACAATTATAGGTCCTCGAAGGCAATTCTAATTGATCAATAAAAATACAGTTCAATGCAATTCCTTCTTTTTTCTTTAAATTAGATAGTTCATCGTGAAAAGTAAAAAGGGGTAAAGTAATTTTTTTTTTTTCTAAATTAAAGTTTTCCTCCTCTGCATGTAGAAAAGGAATAAATAAGTCAATCAAATTACGCGAAGCCTCGTGAAGTGCTTCTTTTGGAGTTAAACTTCCATTTGTCCATATTTCGAGAAAAAGGATCTCTTGTTTTTCATTCCCATTTCCATAAGAATAAATACTATGATTCACATTTCGAACAGGCATAGATACAGCATCTATAGGATAACTTTCATCTTGAGAATTATTTTTAGATTTTACAGGATATCCGCGATCTCTTTTAATTTGTAATCCAATACATAAATCAATGGGTTCCGTCAAATTAGCTATATGTTGTGTAGTGTCAATTATTTCTACAGAAGGTGGTGAGATGATATCTTGAGCTGTTATGCTTTTTGGACCTTTAACGCAAATGGATGCGTCTCGTACTCCATACAGATTACTTCTCAATACAATTTCTTTCAAATTCATTAAAATTTCATGTACAGATTCTTCAATACCCACTATTGTCGAATATTCATGTGGTACCTTATCAAATTTTGCACGTGTAATACATGTCCCTTCTATTTCTCCAAGTAAAACTCTTCGCATGGCAATCCCTATGGTATCCGCTTGACCCTTTTTAAGTGGGGACAGAATAAAACGTCCATAATAAAGACGTTTACTCTCTACTCTTGATTCAATACACTTCCACTGTAGTGTTCGAGTGGATCCTGCTATTTCCTCTCGAACCATACTAATATATTTTTTTTAAATAGGTGAATCATTTATTTCTCTTGAAATCCGTTTAATTTCTATTTTTATACACGCCTTTTTTTAGGGGGTCTACATCCATTGTGTGGCATAGGAGTTACATCACGTACGAAACTTAACAATATACCACTTCTACGAATGGCTCGTAGTGCTGCATCTCTTCCTAGACCCGGTCCTTTTATCATGACTTCTGCTCGTTGCATACCTTGGTCTACTACGGTACGAATAGCATTTATTGCGGCTGCTTGGGCAGCAAAAGGTGTCCCTCTTCTTGTACCTTTAAATCCTGAAGTACCTGCGGAGGACCAAGAAACCACCCGACCCCGTACATCTGTAACAGTTACAATTGTATTGTTGAAACTCGCCTGAACATGAATAATTCCTTTGGGTATTCTACGTCCATTTTTACGTGAACCAATACGTCCATTCCTACGTGAACCAATCCTTTGTATAGGTTTTGTCATATTTTATCATCTCATAAATATGAATTAGAAATATACGGAGATATCCATTTCATGTTTTGACCTTTTTTTTTTTATTTATATCGGTCCTTCGTTTATAAAGTTCTTTTTAAGAAAGATTAGCCTTGTCTTTGTTTATGCTTCGGATTGGAACAAATAACTATAATTCGTCCACGCCTACGAATAAGTCGGCATTTTTCACAAATTTTACGAACGGAAGCCCTTATTTTCATATTTCTGATTCTCCACTTTTAAATTATTAATCTATTCTTTGAAAGAAAAAAGTCTATTTCATTTTTGAACTTCAAATTGTATCCCCACGGAGGGAATATTAAAAAAACTTAATCTTTTGAATCTTTGTTACGAAGTCTATAAATTATACGTCCTTTGGTTGAATCATAACGACTTATTTCGATTTTTACTCTATCTCCTGGTAATATGCGTATAAAACTGCGTCGTATTTTACCCGAAACATAACCTAGAATTATATCCTCATTATCTAAACGAATACGGAACATACCGTTGGGAAGGGATTCCGTAATTAAACCCTCATGAATCAATTTTTGTTCTTTCATTTCGGGTGCCCTCTTTTAAAAGTATCAACTAATGAAGTAGTAGTCATATAATCCTTTTTTTTCTCTTTTTCATGTATAGGAAATTAGAGATCGAATTAGGATAAAGGATTACAATATATAACACAAGGGTTCTCCCCCTATTTTTTGTAGTCGGGCTTCTCGGTCCGTCATTATACCTCGAGAAGTGGAAAGAATTGCAATCCCCATTCCACCCAAAATCCTAGGAATTCGTGAATAGTTAGAATATATTCGTAGACCGGGTCGGCTAATGCGTTTTAAAATAGTTTTATGTATCCCTTTCCCGGTCCTTTTATGTGGTAAGGTTGAAACCAAGAAATGTTTGTTATGTTCACGATGTTTTCTAACGTTTTCAATAAAACCTTCTTTTAGAAGTATTTTAACAATGTTTTCAGTCATTTTAGTAGATGTTATTCGAACGATTTCCTTTTTGTCCATATCAGCATTTCTTATCGAAGTTAAAATATCGGCAATAGTGTCTCTAGTCATGAGAAATTGTTGTCCTCTTATTTTGATATAATCAGCATGTTTTTTTTAATTATTAAAAGTATATACTTGAGATACAATCCACTAAAAGATTGATCCTTTTCATATTGATCTATTTCGGATACTTTATCATAATTTTATTATAATACCTCAGGGGCTAAGGAAACTATTTTCGTGAAATTCAACTGTCTCAATTCTCGAGCAATTGCACCAAAAACTCGAGTTCCTTTTGGATTTCCTTCTTGATCAATGACAACAGCTGCATTATCATCATATCTTATTATCATACCGTTGTCACGTTTGAGTTCTTTACGTGTACGTACAATTACGGCTCTAATTATTTCTGATCTTTCTAGAGGCATATTGGGCACTGCTTCCTTGATTACAGCAACAATAATGTCACCAATATGAGCATATTGTCGATTACTAGCTCCTAAGACCCGAATACACATCAATTGCCGAGCCCCACTATTATCCGCTACATTTAAAAGGGTCTGAGGTTGGATCATATCGTTATTTTTTTTTGCTCTTTCAGTGTAAAGAGTTAAGGAAAAAAAGAAATATTATGTGTAAAAAAAAAAAAAAGAAATCTTTCTTATCGTATTTTTCATATCCAAGATCCCTTTAGTTATACATCCTTACCGTGCAATAACAAATTGAGTTCGTATAGGCATTTTGGACGCAGTTATTGACATAGCAGCTCTGGCTACAGTTTCTGATACTCCACTCATTTCATAAATTATTCGACCTGGTTTAACAACGGATACCCAATACTCGGGAGACCCCTTACCTGAACCCATACGTGTTTCTGTGGGTCTTACTGTAACGGGTTTGTCGGGAAATAAACGTATCCATATTTTTCCACCACGGCGCGCATATCGTGTCATTGCTCTTCGTCCAGCTTCTATTTGTCTAGCTGTAATCCAAGTGGGTTCAAGTGCCTGAAGAGCGTATCTTCCAAAACAAATACGATTGCCCCGTGAAGATATTCCTTTCATTCTTCCCCTATGTTGTTTACGAAATCTGGTTCTTTTTGGGTTATAGTTGATGGTTATTTCTCAATTCCATCTCTACTACAGAACTGGACGTGAGAGTTTCCTCTCATCCAGCTCCTCACGACTAAAAAAAGGGGATAATATGACTATTATCGGTACACTTTTAGTTTCAATACAAATACCTATTTATTTGTAAATAATGTTAACTCCATTTTTTTATAAATTTGTTATATGGGGAACCTTATTTATTACATTATTTATTATATATATGTATATATATATTTATAAATATTCTAGAAAATTGTTAGATTATAGTTAGCCATATACTTTTTTTTTTTTTTTTTTACCTTTATCAAATTACCCAAAATTATATAATAAATAAAAAAGAGTTCGCGGGCGAATATTAACTCTTTTCTGCTTCATTTGTAGGGGTCAATCCATACTATGACCATTTATAATAAATGGGTTCCTGGTTCGTTCCGCCATCCCTCCCAACGAATGATTAGGATTCCATTCTATGGAATCTTATGTATTCATGGGTTCCGTCGTTCCTATAGCTTCTCTATTAATGATTAGGCCTGAACTCTGCAATGGAGCTACTAACTAAATGAGTTTCTGAGTCAATATCCTCAGTTTCTATTAACTCGGGCTCTTTACTTTGTTTTCCTATCCGTATTGACGCTTTATCACATTGCTTTTTATGAGATTATTCATAAACCATACATATTGGAATTCTATTATATCATTGCTATTCTTTTTCTCTCTTTCTATCATCCTCCCTTTTATTAACATCCCTTTATCTTCACAAACCTTCATATAATTGGATTTATCATAATCCTTTTTTTTTTTTATGAAATTATGTTTCAGTTGCTACAACTACACAATTAATATATCGTATAGTGACTGCTTTGTGGGATCTTGATAATACGAAGCCATAAGTTGGTTATTAGTTTATAGTTCCATAGTGTAGTTTTTTTTAATCCCAACTCTAAAGAAAAAACAACGAGTCACACACTAAGCATAGCAATTTCACCAAATAAAATAGTCAATCTAATTTTTATTAAACCTTATAGAAATAAAATTAATATTTTTTTTGTATTTTTGATTGAACGGGAAAAAAAGGCTTTTTTTTATTAGTATACTATTATTTGTCTACAAATATCCAAATTTTTATGCCTAATACTCCATATATAGTTCGAACTGTATAGGAACAATAATCTATCTTAGCGCGAATAGTTTGTAGGGGAACTCTGCCCTCTCTAATCCATTCGACACGTGCAATTTCTTTTCCGTCGATACGGCCTGCAATTTGTATTTGAATTCCTTTTGTATCTGTTTGTTCAGTTAATTCGATAGCTTTTTTCATTGCTTTTCGAAAAGAAACTCTATTTTTGAGTTGTAAAGCTATATATTCTGCAAGAATCTTTGGTTGTCCATAAGGTTTTTCCACTCTTGTGATAGCAATGTTGAGTCTCCGGGTCACAGAATTTAATTCTTTTTGTACATTCAGTTGTAATTCTTCAATTCCTCGCGTTCGACCCTCCATTAATAAATTTGGAAATCCAATATAAATTATAACTTGTATCAAATCAATCCTTTTTTTAATTTCTATACGGGCAATTCCTTCGAAATCAGAGGATACTCTCATATTTTTTTTTACATAATTCTTGATACAATCCCGTATTTTTTCATCTTCCTGTAGACCCGCAGAAAAACTTTTTGGTTGTGCGAACCAAAAGGAATGATGATTTTGAGTTGTACCAAGTCTAAAACCAAGTGGATTTATTTTTTGTCCCATATTTTTCTATTTTATTATCTTTCGATCCATATGTTATTTTTTTATATGAATCTAAATCTTAGATTCATATAAAATTTATTTTAATTTAACTCCCAATACAATTGTTATATGACAAGTGCGTTTTTTTATTGTGTAACTACGACCTCGAGCTCCTGGCTTTCCTTTTTTTACAAAAGGGACCCGTGTTCATTTCGGCTCTACTAATATAAAAATTTGCTTTATTTAAACCCATATTATGACTAACATTTGATGCTGCGGAATAAAGCACTTTTAAAACGAGAGAAGATGCTCGATAAGACATGAGTTCAAGTATTATAAGTGCATCCTCATAGGAACGTCCACGAATTTGATCTATTACTTTTCGGGCTTTGAAGGATATACACTGATTTCTTGCAAAAGCTTTAACTTCTAAAGGTTTTGGACGAGAGATCCTCCAACTTTTTTGGTTTCATGTTATATCCTCCATAGATTACCTACATTCATAAATTACTTCCATAAATAGATGATGAATAAAAATGACTATTCATTTTTTATTTATTATGATACTACTTCAAACGGATAATATTTCAAGACCTAGACTTAGCTGCTGTTGAAGCTCCATCTGTAAACGGATAATACTTCTCTTTTAGTGCATATGAATATAAAATAGAAATATTAAACTCATAATGCATTTAGTGTTTCTAGTCTTTGTTGTTTAATTCAATTATGTTTTATTCACATAAGAATTTTTCCATTGATTGATATATTATGTCTAATATATCAATCAATGGAAAAAAGGAAATTTTTTGGAAATACTTTAACTTAATAAATAATTAGCAACAAAAGGCTTTTTTTTTTTTAGTGAACGTGCCATATCGGATAACTCCTTTTTTGTAAATGTAAGGGGCGGATGTAGCCAAGTGGATCAAGGCGGTGGATTGTGAATCCACCATGCGCGGGTTCAATTCCCGTCGTTCGCCCAATTCTAAAAGTTTAAATATTCCTATTTACGGCGACGAAGAATAAAATTATCACTATATTTCTTCTTTTTCCTACTTCTTCTTCCAAGTGTAGGATAACCCCAAGGGGTCATGGGTTTTTTTCTACCAATTGGGGCTCTCCCCTCACCGCCCCCATGCGGATGGTCTACAGGGTTCATAACTACCCCTCTTACTATAGGACGCTTACCTAGCCAACACTTAGATCCCGCTTTACCCAAAATTTTTTGGTTTATCCCAACATTACCCACTTGTCCAACTGTTGCTAAACAGTTTTTGGGTATCAAACGGACCTCCCCAGATGGTAATCTTAATGTGGCCGATTTACCCTCTTTTGCAATCAGTTTTGCTACAGCACCTGCTGCTCTAGCTAATTGTCCACCTTTTCCAAATGTGATTTCTATGTTATGTATGGCCGTGCCTAAGGGCATATCGGTTGAAGTAGATTCTTCTTTTTTATCAATAAAAACCCCTTCTCAAACTGTACAAGCTTCTTCCAAAGCATACGGCTTTCTAGATGTATATGATGATATCTAGACGGATGGATCTTATATGAATCGTATGATGAAGTACCATATGAGTGGATATATAGGAATCCAAATCCGCCAAATCGCTCATGTTATGATCTTCCACATCCTAGGTCTCCCTGTTCCGTCATCTGGCTTATGTTCTTCATGTAGCATTCAGACCGAATGACTCTATGAAATTACGTCGATACTTCCACATATTACGGGTAACGTAGGAGACACCTCTATTTTTCCCCGGGGGATTCTTATAATTACCACTGCTTAGTTTTCAATTCGCCTCTGACCATCAAATTAAATGTGAATAACCCGTCTCCCTCTCTTTGAAACAAGGGGCGCTTCCGGTTCTGTCCGTGCTTCAAACAATTTTGTTTTCTCCATATTACCATATCTCTAGAGTCAATAATTTTCTATGAAGAACTACTGAACTCAATCACTTGCTGCCGTTACTCAACAGTTTTCTGTTGAGGTCTATCCCGTCGAGGTATTCAAATTGGATCAGTGATCGATTTATAGGTTTCGTCGTAAACCTAATTGGTTACTTCCAATTACGTAAATCAATAGTTCAAACCGCACTCAAAGGTAGGGCATTTCCCATTGATATAGGAACTTCTGTACCAGAAATAATGGTATCTCCAATTATAGCCCCTCTGGGATGTAAAATATATCTCTTCTCACCATCCCCATAGTGTATGAGACAAATGTATGCATTTCGATTAGGATCGTATTCTATGGTTACGATTCTACCAGATATGTCTTTTTCATTCCGTCGAAAATCTATTTTACGGTATAGACGCTTATGACCTCCCCCTCTATGCCCTGCGGTAATGATTCCTCTCGCATTACGACCTTTACCACAATGATGCTGTCCATAGATCAAATTTTTTCGTGGATTGGATTTCACTTGACTGTCTACGGCTCTGTTGCGTGTACTCCGGGTAGAAGTTTTGTATAAATGTATCGCCATGTTAATGTTATTAAGTATTTTGCTTTAAGTTCTTTTCTCTATAAGAGGTGGAATATAATAACCCGGTTGAAGCGTAATGATCATACGTCTGTAATTGTAATGCATTGTATGTCCCATAATAGGTCCCATTCTTCTACCTTTTCTAGGGAGTCGATGACTATTCATAGCTATTACCTTGACACCAAAGAAGAGTTCGACCCAATGCTTTATTTCTGTCCTAGTTGATCCTGATTCGACATTAGAAGTATATTGATTGTTCTCCAATAACCGAATACTTTTTTCTGTAAATACTGCATATTTGATTCCATCCATAAATCCATTTTCTTCCCTATGAGTTCCAGTATCGATAAGAATTATAGTTCTTATTGTTCGTATGTTATGTATGAATATACCATACCAATTCGTTATGTGTGGATGATGAGATTCTATATATACAGAGCCAATTCCAATGGACTTATTGAACGTTCCCATTGGCGTGCATCCAGCAGGAATTGAACCTACGAATTTGCCAATTATGAGTTGGGCGCTTTAACCACTCAGCCATGGATGCTTAATGGGTATATTGTATCGTGATTGAATTGTATCGTGATTGAATTGTATCGTGATTGAATTTAAATTTAAACGGAATCTTTAACAGGAATCAACGAAACGATCAATAGGAGAGATCGATGAAAGCTCAGGAATCCATAAAACAATATCAATGTAAATTATGGATCTTCGAATTGAAAGAGATATTGAGAGAGATCAAGAATTCTCAGTATTTCTTAGATTCATGGAGAAAATTCGATTCCGTGGGATCTTTCACTCCCATTTTTTTCTACCAAGAGCGTTTTCTTAAATTCTTTGACCCCCGAATTTGGAGTATCCTACTTTCACCTGATTCACAGGGTTCAACAAGCAATCGAGATTTCACGATCGAAGGTGTAGTACTGCTTGTAGTAGTGGTCCTTATCTCTATATCTCCTATTAACAATCGAAAGATGGTCAAATATCTTAAAAAGATTTCTGAGAGTTGTTTCATGTATCCGCAGGAGAGCCCTTGGATTCTCCCAATAAATCAAATAAATAAAAAGTGTATCATGCCTGAATCTAACCGGGGTTCGCGGTGGTGGAACCGGATCGGAAAAAAGAAGGATTCTAGTTGTAAAATATCCAATGAAGTTGTCCCTTTCAAGCGCTCGGAAAATGTTGATATATTCACGAGAATTCTGTATTTACAAAATACCGTCTCAATTCATCCTATTTCATCAGATCCAGGATGTTATAGGGTTCCGAAGGATGAACCAGATATAGACAGTTCCAATAATATTTTATTCTTGAACAAAAAGCCCTTTTGGTTGATTTCATCTATAACCCACCACGGGAATAAAGGGGGATACACATTACGCCACAATTTGGAATCAAAAGATAGATTTCAAGAAATGCGGGATCTATTCACTCGACCAAGAAGCGAGTCAGATCTGATGTATCTTAGGCGATTATCCTTTTCTACGGATTCGCCATCGATCAAAAAGTCGATTCAAATCCAATATTGTGAGTACAGAATAAAGGTATCGAATCAATTATCTTTAATCAATTCCAATTTGCAATATGTAAGTCAAAAGGATCAAATAGGAAATGATACTCTGACTTCTCTAATTCTAAAGATAATGAAACATAAGATCAACCCACATTTATCGAATTTGAATAAGAGTCAGAAGGAAGGGTTTGATTCTCTTATTTTTCTTTTTCCAACCGAGAGATCCATGAATGGGGATCCTGATACATATAGATACAAATGGCCCAATAGGAGCCAGGAACATTTGGAACATTTCGTTCCTGAACAGAAGAACTGTTTTCAAGTAGTGTTTGCTTCATTACGTATTAATCAATATTTGATTGATTGGTTCGAGGCTATCAACAAAGAAGATTTGTCCAAGTCACTTCCTTTTTTATTTTTGAGTATCGGGAATATCCGCATTCGTAGGTCCGAGATCCACATCT